TATAATGAGAAATTCCTCAGGTTTTATTCGGAAAGGTAGGGGATAAGGCGAAAAAAAAATCGACCGTTTGAGTATTAAAAATATCGGGGTAAAAATGAGAGTAAGAGAGACATATATATGTGGTATATATCCATCCATATTGAATTGTGGATATATCAATGATAGAATCATTTTTGATTGGACTAAATACAAATATAGGTTCTCCAATATATGAAAGAAAATAGATAAGAAATCAAACAAACAAATAGGAGGAGACCGAGACACTTTTTCTATATTTCTATATCGGAATGCATATATATAGAATATAGAATTAAACGTAAAAGGCTCCAGAATAAATGAACGAAAAAAGGGTATGGCATCCCAATGAGATCCCAGTCTCAAAACAAAAGGGGGATATGGCGAAATTGGTAGACGCTACGGACTTGATTGGATTGAGCCTTAGTACGGAAACATACTAAGTGATAACTTTCAAATTCAGAGAAACCCTGGAATTAAAAATGGGCAATCCTGAGCCAAATCCTGTTTTCATAAAAAAAAAAAAAAGGATAGGTGCAGAGACTCAATGGAAGCTATTCTAACGAATATAGTTGGCTGCGTTGATCGAGGAATCCTTCTATTTAAACTCTCTAAAGGACGAACACATATAAGTACATATACGTAATGTAATAAAATATCAAAGATTAATGGTAAACCGAATCTTTTTTTTATATGCCAAAATCAAAGAATTCTTGTGAATCGATTCCAAGTTTAAGTAAGAATCGAATATTCCATGATCAAATCAGTCACTCCATAGTCTGATAGATCTTTTAAAGAACTAACTAATAACTAATTGGACGAGAATAAAGATAGAGTCCCGTTATACATGTCAATATCAATACCGACAAAAATGAAATTTATAGTAAGAGGAAAATCCGTCGACTTTTGAAATCGTGAGGGTTCAAGTCCCTCTATCCCCAAAAAAAATAGGCCATACTCCCTAACGATTTATCTAACTATTTGTTTATCCGTTTTCGACGTTTCCACATTAGTTATGTTTCTCGGGCATTCTACTCTTTCACAAATAGATCGTGTGATAAAAGTTTTTCTATTATCACAAGTCTTGTGATGATATATGCAACATATGTGCAAATCAACATCTATGAGAAAGGAATTCCCGGTTGAATCATTCACAGTTAATATAATTTTTTTTAGTTAAACTTAACTTACAAACAAAGTATTTTTTTTAAGGTCAAAGACCTGTAAATTCCAGGGCCTCGGTAAGACTTTGTAATTCATTTTTGAGTTTATTTAATTGACTGACATATACCCAACAAGCCCTATAAATAGTAATAGTATGGGGATGATGCATCGGGAAAAGTCGGGATAGCTCAGTTGGTAGAGCAGAGGACTGAAAATCCTCGTGTCACCAGTTCAAATCTGGTTCCTGGCATGTGGTTAATAATGGATACTGATATAAATTAATCGATATGGATCGGTATACATATTCGTTTCTAGTCCAGATCATAATACATACTTACCATTTGTGTATCTAAAAATATATCCTTTTATGTAGAGATATGCCTCCCTATTCGGTAAGTAAAGAGCATATGCATATATAGTTATAGTTAAAGAAAAGAATAGATTATAGATTAAGGTTCCTCTTATTTTTTTGTTCATATGGCACCTCCTCTCGTTAAAAAAGAATGATATATAATATAATATCCAATAAGTTTTTAGGTGATTTTAAATTTTAAAAATTTTTAAAGTCTATAGGGTTAGAACCACGGTAATAGACAAGATTCGTTTCAGATACAGTAAAAAAAATAATCCAATCTTTTTTTTCTTTGTATTTTATTTCATAATAATTTTATTTCTGCACTACCCCTTACGTAGCCCTCTAGAGCCCATATAAGCAATGTGCGCGGTACAAAGTTCATGTTGCAGAACTCTTTTTTTTGGTTCATTTTATTGGCCTGGCTCATACGAAATAACTATATTTTAAATTTGGGAATATCAACGAAACCCTTTTTTTCTATTTCTATTTTATTTAGAAATAGTGATTTCGCACACCCATAATACGAATGAGAGTCCAATAACTCTGTTTGATCTAGAACAGAATGTAAATTCCTTGAATATCTGGAATCGTGGAAGTGCAGATTCGTTTATTCAATGAGCATCTTGGATTTCATAGAAATTAGGGGCAATATAATCCTTACGTAAAGGCCACCCTATCCAACTTTCAGGCATCAAAATACGTTTCAGGCGTGGATGATTATCATAAGAGATTCCCAACATATCATAAGATTCCCGTTCTTGAAAATCCGCGCTTTTCCAAATCCAGAAAACAGACGGAATTCTAGGATTCCTCCTTGGGGCAAATACTTTTATGCATACCTCTTCTGGTTGATCCACACCATACTGTATTCTCGTAAGATGATACACACTAGCTAATAGTCCGCCCGGTGCTACATCATATGCACACTGGCAGCGTAGATAATTGTAACCATATACATATGAAATA